GACGATAGTAAAAAGTCATGGCAAACCCCGTAGCTACTTGTACTAAAAAACAAGTAAGTGTAATTCCCCCTAGACAATAAAATATGTTGACATGAGGAGGAACATATTTACTAGTTATATCATCTGCAATCGCCTGAATTTCGAGACGCTCTTCGAACCAATCATATACTTTATTGAGATAGGTAAACCAAAGGAACCCCCCCTCTGAGAACTGTATATGAGAATTTCATCTCGTACAGCTCAAGCAGAAACACCCCAATACTGGTTGCAACAGATATATAATAGAAAGTTTTAAACCTATTCGTATTTGGAGTCCCCGAGATAAAATCTTCTCTGAAGATACGAAGGGAAAAAACCCTCAAGCTCTTCTTTGTGATGATAATGCCAAAATATCAAGTCAGCTCATTCGTCTTTATGTTGATAGTTACAGGCCTCTTGAATCTTCTTTGTCCCTATTTTTATTTATTTGAGTTATTTTCTTTTTTTTTTATTTTTGTCTAATTCGGATTTATTTTTGTTTATTATTGATAGGAATTCTCTTGTTGAGACCCTATGAATCGATTGAAACCGAAGATTCATACTAGAACCACGATGATTGAATAAAGCCTCCAGGCTAAGCCCAAAGGTTCTCTGAGTAAGAACCTTTGATCATCACTTATTCAATTAATAAATGAAATGACGAAAAATTCGGATAATAAATGAAATGACGAAAAATTCGGAGAAACATTTGATTTGTCCGTTGGTCAAAATAAACATAAACAGAATTTTTAAGGAAAAAAACCTTCGATTTATAATTTATATAAATATAATTTATAAAATCTTTGAAATTGTTTTTTAGTCCAGTCGCGAGGTCTGAATAGTAGGTATGAATCATAGTTCAAATATCTTGATCTATTCCACATATTCCGTGCTCCAGATACAAAAATAAATATCCGACGAAGCAGAACTCATCTCTCTCAAGATGACAGACCCATTCTCTGTACTATCAATAGGATCAATTATAACAAGTCACACACTCATATTCCGGAAATACAGAAACAAAGGAATTCCACGGTCGAACTGCCAGAATGGCCTAGAAATACACGTCCTGAGTGATTCATTTTGGATTGAAAAGCCAGGACTTCATGATTTTTATGGATCTAATTCATTGAAATTCCATCCAGCAAAACGGAAGAATTATAAATCTCCAAATAATAGATAGGAATACCGCAAATAGAGCCATTGCGATTCCCCATCAAAGGGGTAGTCCCCCACCCAGGAGCTACTTTCCCATATTCCGAATTCAAAGGTTTCAATAAATTCCCTACAGTAGTTCGTCTTGGACCAGATCTAGAACTACCCTCAACGGTTTGTGTAGCCATAAATCCTATTGCATTGGTTGAGATCGGTTGACTTTGTATACGATTCCGTTGTAAATAAACGATCTTATCATAGATCCATTGTGGTCTTGAAATTTTATAATAATGGAAACAGCAACCCTAGTCGCCATCTTTATATCTGGTTTACTTGTAAGTTTTACTGGGTATGCCTTATATACCGCTTTTGGGCAACCCTCTCAACAACTAAGAGATCCATTCGAGGAACACGGGGACTAGTTGAAGTAAAGTAATGAGCCTCCCATATTGGGAGGCTCATTTCTTTACTTCAACTTAAATAATGTAAGATTGAAAAATCATTTCTTAGTCGGAACCTTAGGAGGCTCTCGAAAAAAAATAGCGAAAAAAATTATTCCTAGAGTCGAGACTAAGAGGAATGTATAAACCAATGCTTCCATAAATTTGATCGTGGTTTACAATTATAGCTTCCACACCTGTTCATTTGGGATCATCTCCCAGATTAAGAAAGGACAAGAGTCAAAGAAAGGGCGGTGATTCAAATCAAGATTTATCTGGTACTCTATGTCAAAGTTAAATCACAAAAATACAATTGAGGCGAAAGATACAAGAGCAGTGTTGTATCAGACTCCTTGTCTCCTTGTAGTTGGATCTCCAAGTTTTTGGAATGCTCCAAATTCCACTTGAGCATCCAAATCTGGGTCAATACCAGCAAAAACATCTCTGAACAAAGTTCTAGCACCATGCCAAATGTGTCCGAAAAAGAAGAGCAAAGCAAACGAAGCATGTCCAAAAGTGAACCAACCCCTTGGGCTGCTACGAAAAACACCATCAGATTTCAAAGTAGCACGATCTAATTCAAAAATTTCACCCAATTGAGCACGTCTAGCATATTTTTTCACAGTAGCAGGATCACTATAATTGACTCCATCAAGTTCGCCACCATAGAACTCAACAGTTACTCCTACTTGTTCGACACTATACTTCGATTCTGCCCTTCTAAAAGGAACATCGGCTCTTACAATTCCGTCTCCGTCTACCAAAACTACTGGAAATGTTTCAAAAAAAGTCGGCATACGACGTACAAAAAGCTCGCGCCCGTCTTTATCTCTAAAGACGGGATGTCCTAACCATCCAACGGCTATTCCATCCCCGTTGTCCATCGAGCCCGCTCTAAATAATCCTCCTTTTGCTGGATTATTGCCAATGTAATCATAAAAAGCTAATTTTTCGGGAATTTTAGACCAAGCTTCTGATAAACTCTGATTTTCGGATAGTCCGGCACCAACCCTTCGATATATTTCTTGCTGGAAGTATCCTTGATCCCATTGATAACGAGTGGGACCAAATAATTCGATCGGGGTAGTTGCTGAGCCATACCACATAGTTCCAGCAACAACAAAAGCTGCAAAAAAGACAGCAGCGATACTACTGGAAAGGACAGTTTCAATATTACCCATACGTAATCCTTTGTATAGGCGTTGGGGCGGGCGGACACTAAGGTGGAATAGACCCGCCAATATCCCCAAGGTACCTGCTGCAATATGATGAGAGGCTATTCCTCCCGGAACAAAAGGATCAAAACCTTCTACCCCCCATGCAGGATTTACGGATTGTACTTTTCCAGTTAGTCCATAAGGATCAGACACCCATATTCCGGGACCATACAAGCCTGTTACATGAAATGCACCAAACCCAAAGCAAGCTAACCCTGAGAGAAATAAATGAATTCCAAAGATCTTGGGCAAATCCAAAGAAGGTTTTCCTGTACGTTCATCGCAGAATATTTCGAGATCCCAATATACCCAATGCCAGATAGCTGCCAAGAAGCACAAACCTGAAAAAACAATATGTGCCCCGGCCACACCTTCGTAACTCCAAATACCCGGATTCGTTATAGTCCCTCCTGTGATACTCCAACCGCCCCATGAATTGGTTATTCCTAAACGAGTCATGAAGGGTATAACGAACATACCTTGTCTCCACATTGGATCAAGAACGGGGTCAGAGGGATCAAAAACTGCTAATTCGTATAGAGCCATTGAACCGGCCCAACCAGAAACGAGAGCTGTATGCATTATATGTACAGCAAGCAAACGACCGGGATCATTCAATACGACGGTATGAACACGATACCAAGGCAAACCCATGGAAATACCCCTTTATCAAAGAAAAATAGACACCATGTAACTTTATCGCATTGGAAAAGAAAGACTATGCTATGGACCTCTCCCTTTCAGTGGATTATTTCGGAGCAAGGGTAAATATTTATTTATTTAATTCCATTTCGTTGGTAATAATGGAACCATTCTATTCGTAGGAACAAAGATAAGCAGATCTATTCTATACCCGATAAGTACCAATACGCAATGGGGATTGGTCCCATTTTCTATGAGCGAATACCTAGATACTTGTTCATCATTCGAACAGCCCGACCCATTCGTAATAATTTTCCTTTATTCGTTTAGTCTTACTCTATGAACTTTCCAATCTAGGGATAAAATACGACATTACGTTTTCACATCAAAGTCAAATATAGTATTTAACTCCCCTTTCTTTCAGTTGATGCCTATTGGTGTTCCAAAAGTACCTTTTCGGAGTCCTGGAGAGGAAGATGCGGTTTGGGTTGACGTATAGTGCGGCTTGTCAGACATATTGGGTCATATGGGATTTCCCCGTTCTCTCCCCCGATCGAGATACCCTCTGTTTCGCCCAAAAAAGATTGCTTGAACCATCAATAAATAATTTGGAGCGTGAAGTGCAATTAGATCTGTTTTTGAGGGGGTAGAAATAAATATTATCAAGTATAAAAATTTATGGTTGCCTTGGTTGGACCGATAAAATGAAGTATCCAGGCTCCGTTCAAAAAATACCCAATTGGTTAATATATGTATGATTACCACTTGTATCATAAGTGATTACTTTATAAGATATGAGTGATCTCAAACTGCCAATCAATGAAATAATATGATGACTACATCGAATATTTGTTGTAAGAAAGGCATGAAATGAATTGAAAAAAATCGTACAAAAAAGCGGTATTGGGATCATTTGTCCTATATGTGCAAATTGAAATCGGGCGGATCTTTACCCGGAGTAGAGCATAAACCTAAAATAATTGAGTAGGCCCATTCAGGAACAAGAAAATTACATCATAATTTGGGTTGGATTTCGATGAAACAATACATCAATGAGAGGTTAATTCGATAAGTTTAGTGGATTCTTTTCTTTTTTTTTTTATTTTTACGGAGAGACGCGAAAAAAATCATCTTTCTTAAAAAATATACAAGAAAAGCCCCTTCCATTAGGAGGTAGAAAAGTCCTACTATAAAAAAGAAGGCGGGCTGGAATCAACACATTGATTCGTTTTTTCACAATTTTTTTGACCGTATGCATCCAAAGGTGCGTGTACGGTTCCTAAGGGATAAAATTTTGTCCTAATCAACCGACTTCATCGAGAAAGATTACTTTTTTTAGGCCAAGAGGTTGATAGCGAGATCTCAAACCAACTTATTGGACTTATGGTATATCTCAGCATAGAGGATGAGATCAGGGATCTTTATTTGTTTATAAACTCTCCCGGCGGATGGGTAATACCCGGAGTAGCCATTTATGATACTATGCAATTTGTGCCACCAGATGTACATACAATATGCATGGGATTAGCCGCTTCAATGGGATCTTTCATCCTGGTTGGAGGAGAAATTACCAAACGTATAGCATTCCCTCACGCTTGGCGCCAATGAGTTTTTATTTGAGAGAAAAAAAAGACTATGCCTTCGCGATATGTAATATGAATATTAAGTAATAATAGCATGGCACTTCGAGTTCGATATGAACAAACCATTATTGTTTTTTTCATAACATGAGATTATGTATCGGGCGAGTAATATGAGACAAAAGGTATTTCCGATTTGATCTTATCTATCCGGGGTTCATTTCAGCGTCACAAACTTTTTTGTTTTCACACCAGAAGTCTCTTTCCAATATTTATGTTATGAAAGAGTACTAAAATGAAAAAAAAAAAAAACAAGATCATTTTTTTACTTATTTGTTTGATCGGATCAAAAAGAAACTTTGGGATTGCTGAATCACATACGAGATAAATTAAAAATATAGAAAGCAACGGAACCATCATAGTATTTTTTAACTCCTCTGAAAAGAAGGGTGGTAAATGGATCACTTTTCCATTTGGGTCTGATATATCCTATTTCTCTTTTTGCTAGACGGAAAGGAAAAGTAAATTCCATTGTGGAGCCGTATGCAATGCACAAAAAATGCCTGTACGGTTGTTCAATTATAATATATTCTTATTTTTTTTTGTTATTCTTTATCTCTTTCCTTCGTCCGATCATACGAGATCTAGAAACCATTCATTATGTTATATCATCAGGGTAATGATCCACCAACCTGCTAGTTCTTTTTATGAGGCTCAAACGGGAGAATTTGTCCTAGAAGCGGAAGAACTGCTGAAACTCCGCGAAACCCTCACAAGGGTTTATGTACAAAGAACGGGCAACCCCTTATGGGTTGTATCCGAAGACATGGAAAGGGATGTTTTTATGTCAGCAACAGAAGCCCAAGCTCATGGAATTGTTGATCTTGTAGCGGTCGAAAATGCCGGGGATTTCACGTAAATCCGTGATTTCATTTTGAACCAAACCATAATTTATAATTTGGATGAACCTAAATTTCATGTTTTTTTTGCTCTGCTTACCGGGGTAAATTTCAATTAAATTGAAATATAGGGTAAAAAAAAAATGGAAATAATTCAATTCATAATCATCTGGTTAGGATTGATCTAAACCGGCCCATTTTTTTTATATACGATTTAGCATGCCAACTATTAAACAACTTATTAGAAACACAAGACAGCCAATAAAAAATGTAACAAAATCCCCCGCTCTTCGGGGATGTCCTCAGCGTCGAGGAACGTGTACTAGGGTGTATGTGCGACTCGTTCAGATCATGAGCTGGAAAAAAAGAAAGGAACATTTTTTCCAGTATCAATGACCCGTACCAATGAATAGGATGGAAAAATTCCATTCAATATAATATATAAATCTAAAAAACCTCCATTGTGTATGAAATTTATGGTTTCTATTGGTGCAAATCCAATCACTTCAATGGGAGATGAGAAGCAATTCCCCATTGGTAACAAATGGTTATCCATTAAGCGGGGGAAATAGTATTTAAGAAGCAAAAGAATTATGCTCCCACTCTTGCAAGAACGGACGAACATGGTCAGCTACCTAGCTAACCTTTGTAATTAAATACCGTCACTGTATGGGTAGATCTCATTGTGAAAAGACCTATTACTGGATAATTCATGGGTAGAGTCAAAGAATGTGAACTGTACAAGTTACTAATAACATTGATTAAATGAGGGAAAGGACTCCGGTGTATAGAGAGGACCTCACCGTTTAAGAAGCAACCATAGAAACGATGGAACCCACTATTTTTCCATTTTCCTTTACTATTTATTGATACTTTATACTATACTCAACTTAATTTTAAATTTACTATTTTGTTGATACCTAGTATCAATACAATTTCTTATTTTGAGGTTAAACGCCTGGAAAAAATCGTGGTTGGGAAGGTCATAGTAGCAAAAGCCATTGGAATTTTTTTATACATCGGACGAATCCGTTTTGTTATTAATAGACCAGGAAAGGGGAAAAGAATGGCTGAAAGAAAATAAATCAATTAGTTATTCATCAAAGTTTAATTTGATTCAATGACCAGAATTAGACGCGGGTATATAGCTCGGAGACGTAGAACAAAAATTCGTTTATTTGCATCAACCTTTCGAGGGGCTCATTCAAGACTTACTCGAAGTACTATTCAACAGAAAATGAGAGCCTTGGTTTCTGCTCATCGGGATAGGGGCAGGCAAAAGAGAAATTTTCGTCGTTTGTGGATCACTCGGATAAATGCAGCAATTCGTGAGAGTGGGGTATCCCATAGTTATAGTAGATCAATACATGATCTGTACAAGAGGCAGTTGCTACTTAATCGTAAAATACTTGCACAAATAGCCATATCAAATATGAATTGTCTTTACATGATTTCCAATAAGATCATTAAATAAGGCGATTGGAAGGAATACACCACCATAATGATTTAAACGGGGGCCCCCGGAGAATGAGCTCCGGGAAAGTACAGTAGAAATTAATAAAATAGTAAAAATGAATGAACACATTTCAATAACAAAAAGAATAAATCTTTTTTACTTTAACGATTTTTTTCTTACGACGTGACAATCCAATATGGATTCTCTAATTTTTCGAACAAAAAATCAATCTGAGTTGGGGTTCGGATTGGAATTTTTATTCAATTGCAATTGAGGAATAGGCCTATCTATTTATTTCTAGTTCGAGGACCTGTAGTTCTAGGAGTCGACTCCGTTCTCTCAAATTGTTTCTCATTATTAAGAAAAGGTAACAAAGATAAAATACGAGCTTGTTTTATAGCAATAGTAATTAATCGTTGTTGTTTCAAAGTCAATCTATTCACTCGTCTAGATAATATTTTTCCTTGTTCACTAATAAATCGACTAATTAAACTCATGTTTCTATAATCAATTCGATCCCCCGACCCAATTGGGGGCAAACGCCTACGAAAAGATCGCTTGGATTTAAGAAAAAGTCGCTTGGATTTATCCATGGTTTATTCCTTATCTTTAAAATCCTATTTCTTAATTCTAATTTTGGATCCGACCGAAATAGGATTTGGTTGTTTTATTTTTATAGTTTATTTATATATATTATTATGTAATTATATGTCATTTTTTCCTGTTCCTTGAATGAAGGGGTTACACACGCATTACACTTTATCTATTTTTTTATCTCCCCATGAATCGTATGCTTGTAACAATGGGGGCAAAATTTTCTCAATTCCAATCGACTAGGCGTATTGTGTCGATTCTTTTGAGTAATATATCTGGAAATGCCCCGGGATTCCTTATTAATATCGTTTCGGACACAACTGTTACATTCCAAAATAACTCTTACTCTGACATCCTTACCCTTGGCCATGAACCTCCTTTTTTATTTTGGATTCACTCAACTCTTCCATTTTCGATCCGAAACGAAGAAGAAAAAAGAAGTTGCTGACTCGAAAACCTATTCTGAAATATTTCCTTTCAATCAATAGATAAATAATAATAAGTAATACAATGATTTCTAACTATCAATTAGTTCTATTCTAATATCGGTATTTCATTTAATTATCTTGTATGCTTTTTGTTGTCCTCGACTCTTAGTTACTTTCCATTTCTGTTCTCCCTCTATTACTTCAGCTTGAACCCGAGTTTCGTTGCGGACGAATCTCTTCTTTGATTCTTTCTCTTTCCTTCTTTTTTGAGGATAAAAAAAGGAGAGTAAAGAACAAAACAAAGAAAGGGGGGTTAGTCACAGATAATTTATTGTATCTCTAATCTTCTTCATCCCTAACTAGAATGAAAAAAAAGGGAATGTCAACGCATCTGGGAATAAACGATTGATCTCTATCAATAGACCTGCTAAAGACCCGAACCACAGAGTGCTTAACACGGGTGCCACGGAAAGATATGTTTTTAGATCTCGCATTGAAAATACTCCTTTTTTATTGTAATACATATATGATCAGATATATATGTAGATAAGGATCGCTTGTATTTGTACGCGGAATCCCTAACTAAAATGGGTATATATAACTGCCCGGTAGATGATATTTTCCTTTCTTTACAACAGAAAAAGACGTCCACTTACTTTCTGAACATTACTGATACAAATTGATTTATATGTTGGGTTTAATCTATAATAATATATAGATATGTAATGTAGTATTATATGAGAATATGTTATATGAGACGAAAAAAGAAAAGACAAGATAAATTGTATATCAATGGAGGAAATAACGATGTGGAAAACAAGACGGGGATTCTCTACAATGACACTGTAGTCCAATTGAAAGGGATGTAGCGCAGCTTGGTAGCGCGTTTGTTTTGGGTACAAAATGTCACGGGTTCAAATCCTGTCATCCCTATCTATTACTTCTCCTATGTGCAGTAATGAAGGATCAATTGAGATCAATGAAAATTGGACATACATAATCCTATATGATACTATATGCATGCAAGATATAGTGGGGTTAAAAATAGAATCCCTTTATTTACGGTCTTTTATATTGTGATAGGAAAGCGCTCTTAGTTCAGTTCGGTAGAACGTGGGTCTCCAAAACCCGATGTCGTAGGTTCAAATCCTACAGAGCGTGATTCTGTTCTTCTTGTTTCGAATTACAATGAAATAACTTTACTAACTTGAGAAACAACTCGAATTTGACCTCCTCCTTTCTTTAATCCGCAGGAGGTCAATCAAAAAAAGAGATGTTATTTAAAAAGAGATGTTACTTTATCAAAGGTCCAACTGATCGCCGCGTCGGTATTGCAAATATGCAGTTACGAATAATCCAGCCAAAGTAATAGGAATTAGGCCTAACACGATTCCAAATAGTAAAACTTCAATCATTTTAATTTGTTTGAAAGGGTAGGTAAAAGGGGGGAGGTAATATCTATCCCTAAATATTAATCCAAATCGCCCATGAATCTCAATAACCAAGAATTTACAATTTACATGGGAAGGAACTATGGACTACCTGGAATCTCACAAAAACATTTATTTTTA